CTATGATATCAAACTTCTTAATAGCATTATCCGTTAAAAATGAATTTTCTAGCATTTGACTCCGCACCGCTAAAGGATTTAGTCGTACACTCGAAAGATAGCCTAGAAAATCAAGTGAATGATTAGATAATTGGTTTATAGAGACCCTTCCGGGTTGAGACCACACATAAAACTGACATTGCCAGAAATTGATAAGGTAATATTTCCATTTATTCATCCGAAGAGACGTCCTTTTTGAAGCCAAAATTGACTTTCCCTGATACCTAACATAATGCATGAAAGGATCCTTGAACAACCATAGGATGGCCTGAAAATCATTAGCAAAAACTTCTATAAGATGCTTTATTTTTCCATAGAAAAATATTCGCTCAAGAAAGGCCCCAGAAGACGTTGATCGTAAATGAGAGGTTTTGTTACGGAGAAAAAGGAAGGTGGATTCATATTCATATACATGAGAATTATATAGGAACAAGAATAATCGTGGATTCCTTTTTGAAAAACTAGAAATGGATTTGTTTAGAGTAAAGAGAAAGAATCGTAATAAATGCAAAGAAGAGGCATCTTTTACCCGATAGCGAAGGCTTTGAACCACGATTTCCAGATGGATAGGGTAGGGTATTAGTATATTTGATACAAAATTTAAATGTAAAAATTTGTCCTCTAAAAAAGGAAATATTGAATGAATTGATCGTAAATTATTAGATTTTAATATTTTTTTTTTCTCTTCTAGGGAATCTACGAATCGTGGGGAAAATGGAATTTCCACTATGATTACAAACCCTTCTGATATCGTTTGAGAATACAAATTGTTGTTGTGCTTCCAAAACGGATTTTGATTAGAATCATTATCGAAAATAAGAAAATGATTCCGTTGATGCATTCGAGTAATTAAACGTTTCACAATTAGTGAACTATATTTATTGTCATGATCCGTATTTTCTAACAAAATTGACCTATTTAAACCCTGCTCATGAGCAAGTGCATAAATATACTCTTGAAAAATAAGTGGATATAGGAAATCATGTCGCCAAGATTTATCTAGTTCTAAATATCCTTGAGATTTTTCCATTTGCAATACGATTTGAACCAAAAATCAGGGATTTCTCGGGTCATCAAATGATACATAGTGCGATACAGTCAAAACAAGGTATTCGAGTAAGAAAAATGAATAAATACCTCGGAAACAGGTAAACTCATGAACAGAATCCTTATCCGCTTCTTTCCATATAATAAAATAGGTTTGTATTCATTATAGGATAACAAGAGGCTTAGAAATCCTTTATTTTTGAAACCCAATCGCTCTTTTGATTTTGAAAAAAAAAAAAAGATCTTTCTTTATCAATATACTGTTTCTTCTACACATTTATCTCCAACCCGTAGTGGAGAATAGCTAATAGTTAGGATTCATTAAAAAAAAAAAAAAGAGATAATCTACTCATGGGAAAAACCTTTCCCGCATTAGGCACTAATCTATTTTTAACATCTAATTAGATCGGGTAATCATTCAAATTAAGAACAGAAGCTCGTTTCTTCTTATTTCCCTATAATTGGAGCCGCAGGGCTCTATCCATTTATTCACTCAACCCAATTTCGAATTCGTTTTGTTCCGCTCCAAAAGCTTTGTGCCGATCCCGTATTCTCAGAATTCTCCATTGATACGACATGCTATTTTTTCCACCCATTCTCTTTCCAGGATCAGTCGCGGTCTTTCAAACTCTACCGATGGTATGGACGAATACATTACTTCATCCAAATGTGTAAAAGATCCTAGTCGCACTTAAAAGCCGAGTACTCTACCATTGAGTTAGCAACCCGAAAAAAATGAAAAAAAAAACTTGAGCTGTGTAGATACAGTCGAAATCAAAATAAATAGAGGGATTGAATTACATGACACAACCAAAACATTGAACTAACAAGAAACAAAAAACCAAACCCGCAGGGTAGAGGTAAATAAATTCATTTATACACGATCAAATTATATTTGTTCGATACGGTGTTGTCAATATAAATGTTTAGAAAAGAAGACAATGGAGAAAATAGAAAGAAATAATGAAATATATATAATTTAAAGGGACTTGTGTTGAATTGGCACTACATAGATACAAAAACAACAGGAGTATAGATGAGGGAATAAAATAAGGAAAAGAGAAAAAAATCTCGAGTTTATTCAATATCTCTCAAAATCAATCAATATAAGCTGAATAAACAAACTTGATCCCTTGCTTATTATTTGTTAATAGTAATAGAGAATAGGGTTCTAACAAAAACCACTCGAAAATACTATCCGAATTTTCTATTTTTAAATCCAATTTTATCATTTATTCCCATTCACTTGATTTTTTTCGATTTATATCAAAAAATCAATAAGATAAAATAGATTTTTGCCGTTCTATTCTAGAACGCGGGATTTTATATCTATAATCTTATAATCTATAATAATAAAATTAAGAGGTATGAATAAACAAGAGGGGGGGGGTAGAGAAAAAAATTATATAAAGCTATATACAAGACATCCCTACACTCTTTTTTTTTATTGTTCATTAATTGTATTTCGTTTAATTAAGGCAAAATTATGTAAAACCCCTGCCTTCTTTAAAATATCATGAACAGTTCCTGTAGGTTGAGCACCCTTTTCAAGGAAATATAGAATAGCAGGAACATTTAAATAAGTTTGATTCTTTATCGGATCATAAAAACCCATTTTACGAAGATCTCTTCCCTCTCTTCGGGATCGAACATCAATTGCAACGATTTGATAGGCGGCTCATCGGGATAGATGTAGATGAACAACCCCCCCTAGAAACGTATAAGAAGTTTTCTCTTCGTACGGCTCGAGAAAAATGATTTATGTCTATATAGAACATAAAATCATCAAATCAATTAGACTTTAATTTCCATTTTTTCGGGAAAAAAGAAAAATCATTCGTACTCATAACTCAAGTTGGATAACTCTCAAATAGCTCAAAGAAAATCCTCAGGCATTTCATTTATTGAGTGGTCTCGAACTCCTTTTTTGTCTCGTTTAGAATCTATTTTGATTGTTGATTTTTCATTCTGATCTAATTGTTGAGACAATTCCAAAGGGTATTTCCTTGTTCCAGGATCCTTTCTTTATCTTTACTTTGAATCATTGGGTTTAGACATTACTTCGGGAATCCTTAATCGTTTCAAAATGGTAGCAACATACCCTTTTTGTGATTTCTTTTTTTCTATGAAAGAATCATAGAATAGAGCGATTAATTCCTGTGCGCTACACTTTTGATCAAAAGAATTTTACTTTAACCAACTCCAACAAAAAAAACTTTACGTTATGAATTGGAGTCTTTTGATTTCTATATTGAAGATATACTTTACGAAGTTGTTCCAACTTATTGATTGGCACTAACCCTAGATCCTTGCCCCTGATAAATTAATCAATAGTTTTTACTCGAGCTCCATGATGTACTATTTATATTACAACCCAACCAATAGGGGGTGAAACAGAAAAACAGAACAAAGGATGTCGAGTCAAGAGCACCTTTATTACTATATAAAATGGTGGATGAAAGAATCCACAGCCAATTATGTCCTTCAAGTCGCACGTTGCTTTCTACCACATCGTTTCAAACGAAGTTTTACCATAACATTCCTCGAATTTGGAATCAGTATGTAATTGATTCAATTATAGAATCATGAATAGTCATTGGTTCAGTCAATACATAGTAATTTATAATTCATATATAGATGTATTTTTCTTTTTCTGAAGAAGTATCAACAAGAATTGAACTAAAATCTCATATTTTTTTAGTATATGAATCCACAACTTTTTTGAATAACACGGGAAAATGGACTCTTTTTGAATCTGAATCTTTGAGTGACTCACCCAACAGGATAGATTCACCAACCTCACACTTCGTCAAGTACCGAAAACTTATAAATAAGAAATCATTAAAAATATGGAATTGAAAAAAAAATTCTTACGTCGCCATCATTATTTGAATAATATTTTACAGTAAGTATCGCATTTGATCATCATATTCGAAAAAAATCCCGTTTCTTTTTTTGTAGAGTAGATAAAAAACGGGTATGGTATGTAAGAAAGAGAAGATTTAGGTCCTTATTCTTTCAATTGAAAAATCCTATTCAAAGGATAAGATAAGCATTTAGTCTACGTATTTTATTTATGATTCGACTATTTTTCCATAAAATAAAGTGACTAGAAACATGTATAAATCTCCACCCCCCCTACTTCACTTGTTACAGAGATTTACCATTTTTCTCATCATATTATAGCCAAAGACAGAATGCTTAAAAAAGAGGGGGTTCAAGTAAACTACATTTGTTACATATGTAATTTACTTGATCTGAGATTCGGATAGATACAGATAATAAAATTTATACCCTCCATTACTTATCTACTCCCCCAATTCTATAATAAATCAAAAAAGAATCCTCCTTTACGGGATGCTAGGCGAGGTAGTCTCGGCATAAAGACAAAGAGCTTCAGATTACTTATGTCGCTTTTCCTTTTTTTTTATCCTAACTTAATACCATTTGATTGAATTTTAATTCAATTAGTATCAAGAAACCCCTGAATTAATAATTGGGCTAATTTAGGAAATAGAAAAGGGAAATTTGGGAATATGGGGGGTTTTCTTTCATATTTTGATTTAGAATACATCATTGAAAATTCAAATAGATCTATTATGGTTTTTCTATTTTCTAAGTAATTAACTTACTTGAATATGAAGTGAGGGAGGGGTATAATCATATGCGGAAAAGCCCGTCCGGATTCCATTTGTAAAAAGATATGATTCAGAATTACAAAATGAGAAAAAATAATACTCTATCCAATATTACACTCATAAACAGAAGATTATTCAAAAAAGCAATCTGCATTTCGATATAATTTCTAATTAGAATGCGTATACTCTGGGACGGAAGGATTCGAACCTCCGAATAGCGGGACCAAAACCCGTTGCCTTACCACTTGGCTACGCCCCATTTCAACTTCTATTCTGTATTAATAAACACTAATATTGGTCTTGGTTGTTCGTCAATTCTAGTCCAAATATCAATCGAATAGATTCGATTTTTAATAGGATTTTGAGATGTGTATAAATTATAGAATGAAATTGAATTTATTGATCATTACATATAATTTCATTAAGATAGTATATTGTATGAAAGTATGATTTGATTTCTTTTATTCTCTTTTGAGAATTGAAAGATTTTTGGTTGGGTGGGTTTAAAGAATAAAGAAGGATTTTTTTGTCTACTTTACTTTTTTCATTTTTCCCTTATATCAATAACTCAATCAAAATGCAATTATCTCCAAGAACAAAACCCTTGTTATGCTTAATATTCTTAGTTTGATCAGTATCTGTCTTAACTCCGCCCCTTATTCGAGTAGTTTTTTCTTCGCTAAATTACCCGAGGCCTACGCCTTTTTAAATCCAATTGTAGATGTTATGCCAGTCATACCCCTGTTCTTTTTTCTCTTAGCCTTTGTTTGGCAAGCTGCTGTAAGTTTTCGATGAGATCGTTACTATAATACTGTCCTAGAAAAATTCATGATTTTTCTCAAAAAAAAAGCTAACAATTAATAAAATCAGATAAGCCTTACGGTATGAATCCTCGAGTCAAATATGAAAATTCGTGGATAGCCACGAGAAATCTGGATCGGCTCGTTCTGACTCTTTTCTAGCGCAAGACCCTATATGGTTTCCCCCACAATTATATAAGAAAATTTTGGTAATGAAAGACTTTATATTACAAATACAAATGCATTTCTGAATTTTTTTTTCTTTCTAGAAACCACTTCATTTTCACTATCTTGGTGTCAAAATAGAAGATGTGGTATAAAATAAAAACGGAGAATCTATTCTCTTTTTCCCAAAAAATGATCTTGGAGATTGTGTAATGCTTACTCTCAAACTCTTCGTTTACACAGTAGTGATATTCTTTGTTTCTCTCTTCATCTTCGGATTCCTATCGAACGATCCAGGACGTAATCCTGGACGTGAAGACTAAAAAAATAGAAAAAGGGTTTCCTTGTTTGATTTTGAAATTTTCTTAGGATTTTATCTATTCCACACCTTTAACTAGGAAAAAATCACAAGAGTTTGATAAATGCGAAAGATAAATAAAATATCAAATCAAGTCATCAACGGAAGCGGAAAGAGAGGGATTCGAACCCTCGGTACGAATAATTCGTACAACGGATTAGCAATCCGACGCTTTAGTCCACTCAGCCATCTCTCCCAATTGAAAAAGCTATATTACATTACACATAAAGTAAGGATTAAAAAAAGGTATTTCTTTAGATCTTCTCTCTTTATTATATAGATATATAAAACTTTTATCAGCAATATCAAATAAGGACTCGAAAGAAAAAGAAATATTTCCAATATAAAAAGAAAGAATACTTCTTTGATTTCGTCCGAAAGGGCCGTTTTTATTCTCACGGCCTGGCCGGGTCAGTACCTAGCCGGGCCTTTTTGTTTTGTTTCAATGAATCATAATCATAGATAAAATGATTTGAAACAAAAATTCTTGTTATTGAAGCAACAACACCCAAAAGTAAGGGCTGTTTTATTTCCATTCTGGAATCAAAGTCTTATTTCTTATTTTATTATTTACTTTAATTTTAATACTAGATTTGAATAAAAATTATGGCTATGGATTTTTTTTTATGTTATAACTTAAGTGATTTTGTTGAGCCGTATTTATTTGCCAAAACTCCTCCATCAACAGACAAGATCGAACTTGTTATTTAAATGAGCCCCTCTTAATCTCGTTAAGTTCCCTGACGAAACACCTAATTCTCATGATTATTTCTTGATTATGCTTTTTTGCTTTGTTCGACAAAAGGTCTATTTATATACAATAATCGCATTATAGCGGGTATAGTTTAGTGGTAAAAGTGTGATTCGTTTTATTCACCCCTTATTATAGTTAAGGGGTCCTTCGGTTTGATTCCTATTCCGATGAAAAACTTTATTTCTTAAAAGGATTAAATCCTTTACCTCTCAACGACAGATTCGAGGAAAAATATACATTCTCGTGATTTTTATCCAAGAGTCCATTATGAGTTGAAAAATCGGATTATGAAATTACGAAACATAATTTTTAAAAAATTGGATCAATACTTCCAGTTGAATGAGTATAAGTAAGGAATCTATGGATGAAGATAGAAAGGTGAATTTTTTTCTAATCGTAACTAAATCTTCAATTTTTGATTTATAAAAGAGAGATTGAAACAAAATAGCTATTAAATGATGGCTTTGGTTTACTAGAGACATCAACATATTCATATTCTATTTTATATTGTTTTAGCTCGGTAGAAAGAAAATGCTTTTCCTTAGGATTCTCTCAAATAGAAATAGAGAACGAAGTAACTAGAAAGATTGTTATAATCCTCTTCCCTTTCTAGAGGGATCATCTAGAAAGCAAGTTGTTTTGAATGCATTCAGACAGAAAAGCTGACATAGATGTTATGGGACAAATTTTTTCATTCAC